GAAATAAGAGGAGCAAACCATTTCTTCTGACTCTTTTTCAAATTCGATAAATGTTGGTGGATCGTATATTTCATTATAGTTATATGATTCAGAGTATCATTTCCTATTTGATCCCTTTGAATTCCATATTCGAAGTTGCGATCGGATCTATTCATTAAAAAGAATCGATTCGATACATTTCTTATGTACCCATAGGTGCTATATTGGATTTGAATCAGATTTCGGATCAATCTATATTGATTGACTGCCTCCATTATGTTGTTGCTAGCAAATACCGCTGTTTTTAGCTTTGGATCTTCCAAATCATTCCCGCAGTAGATCCGGACCGATTTTTTTCTGATCCTTCGATAAAAAGATTCATTCTCTTCATAAAAAAGAGGAGGTAGAACCAATAAAGATTTCTTTTTCGATTCATCTCTGGAGTTGAATACCTCATTCAAGAATTTTTTTTGATCCAACCCGTAGGAATCAATAGAAAAGACAAATCCCCTATGATACACCAGATCCGGCTCGGTTATTGATAGAGTGAATAGATCTGCCATTTCTTGAAATCTCTCTTCTGATTCAAAATCGTGGTGTAACGTGTATCCCCCCCTGTTCCGGTCATGGAATAGATGAAATAAATCAAAAAATGGATTTTTGTTCAAGAATGAAATCTTATTGGAACTGTCCATATCCGGTTCATCCTTCGGAACCATATCACATCCCGGATCTGATGAAATAGGATGAATTGAGACGGTATTTTGTAAATACGTAATTATCTTGAATATATCAACCATTTCTTTATTTTCCGATCGCCTGGAAGGGACAAAAGAAACATCTTGTTTTTTCTTCAAAAATTTCTGATCTCTAGTGGACTTCTCAGTAGGATTCGAACCCAGATGAAGTTCTGGCCATCTGTCAGAGAAAAAAGAACGAATTGATCTTGTAGGATTCCCAAGAAATTCTTCGATTTCTTCCGGAAGCAGATGATTATTCATCTGCTTCTCACGTTCCGCGAATAGCCGGGACATTGAGGAAGATCCAAAACATTTCGGGAATCGATCTGATTCTATCTCTGTTCGTTCCGTTTGAAGAAAGGAAGGATCCCAATCCCAAAGAATCGATCTTTCTTTTAGTTGCGGAATCCCTGTTTGATCGATCAATGTGTGATATTCTGAATCCTCATTTCTAATGAAATCGAAATGATCTCTGGATTGATCAGAAGATCCCTTCAATTGGCTAGAATCCGTTACTTGAACGAAAATAGATCTTGTGAAATCATATTGAATATTTGACAATACATTCCGTACCTTGCTAAAAAACCGATCCTTGTTTACCAACCACACATTGTCTAACCAAATCAAATTCTCTCTCGATACGTTCCTCAAAAAATCCGATTCGTGCCGATTCTTCCCCCAACTAACGAAGAGATCTTGGCGGAATTGCCACATATGAAATTGAGCACCATTTTGCAAAGAAATACCCCACTTGTTTCTCGAGAAGAGATGGGAAACATGCTCAATATCATTTGATTGAATGGTTGCCTCAGCTCCTTCTTGTTTGAAGAAACCCTCCCCTTCAATTGGTCTTTTTTCACGAAAAGCAGACATGAGATAACAAATCAAGTCTTTCCCTAAGATTTCAAATAGCTGTCCCGAATTCAAGTTGATTATGTTTCGCTTCTTCCTCGGAGAAAGACGATCAAACAATTCCCAATCATGGTCCTTGCGGATCCGATCATCCGTATAGGATAAAAAAAGAAACTCCAGATATTTGCTATCTTTCTCTTTGAATGAGATCTCAATTCCAGCTACGGTTTCATTAGATATCTTACAACTAGAATCCCTATTTTTTCCGATCCGGTTCCTCCACCACCGCGAACCCCGGTTAGATTCAGGCATGATACATTTTTTATTTATTGGGAGAACCCAAGTACTCTCTTGCGGATCCATGAAACAACTCTCAGAAATCTTTTTCCCTTTTGGAAGATACAGGAGCGAAACAATCAACCTATTGATATTGGAAGACCAAAAAGATTCTTCCAATGTCTCATTTCTGGGTCCAATGGAATTCATAGGTATAGGAAGAAGCCCCATCAAATAGAGATTTTTTCTTTCGACCATCTTTCGATTGTTAATACGAGATATAAGGACCGCTACTACAAGCAGTACTACACCTTTGATCGTGAAATATCGATTGCTTGTTGAACCCTGTGAAAAACGTGAAAGTAGGATACTCCAAATTCGGGGGTCAAAGAGTTTCATAAAACGTTCTTGGTGGAAAAAAATGTGAGTGAAAGGTCCCACTGAATCGAATTTGATCCATGAATCTAAGAAATAGTGAGAATTCTTGATCTTTCTCAATAGCTCTCTCAATTCGAAGATCCAGGATTTGAATTGATGCCCTTTCATTGATTCCTCCTAAAGATTTTCATTGATTCCTCCTCAAAATTTCATTTCAATTGGAATTTGGTTATTCACGATGTACGATGAGCCCCGTTAAGGTTAAGCATCCATGG